TAAAAACTCCTTTGATATAATTGCTATGCTTAGTGTGTGACTCGTTGTTTTAGGATTAGATTCAGATAAAAACCGAAAAAAGAACGTACCTACTAAGAGCAACTAATAACTATAGCATTAATAAATAACCTAAGCAACTCATTGCTTCGTATTATCTGGATACAAAAAAATCAGTCAAGATATGTTAGGCTGATCATATCATTGTAGCAACTGAAAAAAAAATAATAATAAAGCAATATTATTAGAAGTTAGGAAAGGTAATCGAAAAGTATGCGGATAAATGGAAGGATGAAAGAAAGAGATAAAAATTTGAATATTAATGATATATGATTCCAATTTGGAAAGTCTATGAGGTCCCCGTAAGAAAAGCAATGTAATAAAGCATCAATACAGATTAATTCGTAATAATTAGATAAATCTGTAAACAAAAAATTAAGAGCCTTGAGCCAAAAAAAACTGATAAAATTGACTCAAAAACAAAAAAAATGAAATTAAAAATTTCATGTAAGAGCTCCATTGTAGCATTCGGGCCTAATGATTACATAAGAAGCGATGGGAACGACGGAACCCATGAATATAGAGGATTCTAGTAAAAAAACAAATCTTCGTAATTCAGTGGACAGGATGGCGGAATAAACCAGAAACTTTATTATCTATTCTGATTTTGATTCTGAGACCTCGTGGGATAAACATCAAACTTAAATAGATATTGAAAGAGTAAATATTCGCCGGCGAAAAAGTTGTGTGTTTTTTTTTTATTTGAAAAAAAAGTAAGAAAATATGAAAAAAAAAAAAAAAAAAAGAATTCATCGTGGATTCCATTTCGAAAAAGACAGACACAAATTTAAAAGAGATAAGATAAAAAAAATACTATGATTAATAGGCTTAATCATTAATAATAGGCTTAATCATTAATTACAGCGATATACAAGCTTTTTTTCGCGAGGAGCTGTATGAGAAGAAATTCTCACGTTCAGTTCTGTAGTAGAGGTGGAAGTTATAATTTATAAAAAACCCATCAACTATAACCCAAAAAGAACCAGATTTCGTAAACAACATCGAGGAAGACTAAAAGGAATATCTTCTCGTGGGAATCGTATTTGTTTTGGTAGATATGCTCTTCAAACACTTGAACCCGCTTGGATCACATCTAGACAAATAGAAGCAGGGCGACGAGCAATGACACGAAATGTACGCCGTGGTGGAAAAATTTGGGTACGTATATTTCCAGACAAACCAGTTACAGTAAGACCTGCGGAAACGCGTATGGGTTCTGGAAAAGGATCCCCAGAGTATTGGGTAGCTGTGGTTAAACCAGGTAAAATCCTTTATGAAATGGGTGGTGTACCCGAAAATATAGCGAGAAAAGCTATTTCAATAGCGGCATCAAAAATGCCTATAAAAACACAATTCATTATTTCTGAATAGGAATCTAGAATGTAAAAGCTAAATAACATTTAAATTTAAGTATAAAACTATAAAATGATTATAAGTTTTTTTTTTTGCCAAACAATATTTTTTTACTTCGTCCTTTGCATTAAAAGAAGAGATACAAAAAAATGAAATGATATGATTCAACCACAAACCTATTTGAATGTAGCAGACAACAGCGGGGCTCGAGAATTGATGTGTATTCGAATAATAGGAGCTAGTAATCGCCGATATGCGCATATTGGTGACGTTATTGTTGCTGTAATCAAGGAAGCAATACCAAATACTCCTCTAGAAAGATCAGAAGTGATCAGAGCTGTAATTGTACGTACTTGTAAAGAACTCAAACGTAGCAATGGGACGATAATACGATATGATGACAATGCCGCAGTTGTCATTGATCAAGAAGGAAATCCAAAAGGAACTCGAGTTTTTGGGGCGATCCCACGAGAATTGAGACAATTAAACTTTACTAAAATAGTGTCATTAGCTCCTGAGGTATTATAAGACCTAAATATTGATAGTTAGTATATGATTTATTGAAATAAAATTAATTAAATTAATAGATTGTGTATCACGTATATACCCTTACTAATAAAACTAATAAAATATTAAGAATTTAATTCATATCATATATTAATATATATATAAAAATAATATATAAAAAAAAAATAAATAAAAAAAAAAAAAAACATGTTGATTATATCAAAATTATAGAACAAACAATTAGGGAATTTTAACTTATCATGGGGAAAGATACAATTGCTGATATAATAACCGCTATACGAAATGCTGACATGAATAGAAAAGTAACGGTTCGGATAGGATCGACTAACATTACAGAAAGCATTGTTAAAATACTTTTACGCGAGGGTTTTATCGAAAACGTAAGGAAACATCGCGAAAACAACCAATATTTTTTTATTTTAACCCTAAGACATAGACGAAATAAGAAAGAATCCTATAAAAATAATTTAAATTTAAAAAGAATCAGTCGACCGGGTCTACGAATCTATTCTAACTCTCAACGAATTCCAAGAATTTTAGGCGGAATAGGAATTGTAATCCTGTCGACTTCTCAAGGTATAATGACAGACCGAGAGGCTCGACTAAAAAGAATCGGCGGAGAAATTTTGTGTTATATATGGTAATCCTTCTAAGCTTTTTGGATATCCAGAACTTAGCATTTGTGCAAAAAAAGGGGTTGTGTAATATCACCCCTGCGAAAAAAGTTTAGAATGTTTTACCTCGAATGAAAAAAAAATTAATGAAAGTTTTCTTTACTTAATCACTTCCTTACAGCATGGTTCGAGTTTGTTTAGATACTCAAGATTTGTTTAATTTTAGGTCATGCTTCGGAAAGGATTCGACTATAGGTATACCTATAGCTATAGGATAAAAAGATAAAAATTTTAGTAAGTTCTTAGGTATAAGTTAATCAGGGGACAGACATTTTCTAGACTCCATAACAAGGATTCCAATGACCAAGTGGTTTTGTAAATTTCAACATTCCTGTCGCGAAGATACAATTCAAGATTAAAAAATATCAATAAACCTTTTTTCGTCCAACAAAACAATAAGTATATTCAGAGAATTAAGGAACAACAACTATGAAAATAAGGGCTTCCGTTCGTAAAATTTGTGAAAAGTGTCGACTAATCCGTCGGAGGGGACGAATTATAGTAATTTGTTCCAACCCGAGGCATAAACAAAGACAAGGATAATCTTACTCAAGGAAATAAAACAAAGGAAAAGGGACTTCCAAGGAGCTGTCAAAAAAAAAAAAGGTCCGTTTTAACATGAAATGGATATCTCCATATATTTCTTGTGAAATGAAAAAAAAAAATATGGCAAAACCTATATTAAGAATTGGTTCACGTAAAAATACACGTAGTGGTTCGCGTAAAAATGTACGTAGAACACCAAAGGGAGTTATTCATGTTCAAGCAAGTTTCAACAATACCATTGTGACCGTTACAGATGTACGAGGTCGGGTGATTTCTTGGTCCTCCGCGGGTACTTGTGGGTTCAGGGGCACAAGAAGAGGAACACCTTTTGCTGCTCAAACCGCAGCAGGAAATGCTATTCGAGCAGTAGTGGATCAAGGGATGCAACGAGCTGAAGTAAGGATAAAAGGACCTGGACTAGGAAGAGATGCAGCATTACGAGCTATTCGTAGAAGCGGTATACTTTTAAGTTTCGTACGAGATGTAACCCCTATGCCACATAATGGTTGTAGACCCCCTAAAAAAAGACGTGTATAGAACTAAAAAAGACTTAAAGGTTTTCAAGAGAAATAAACGATTCAATGATCTGATCAAATAAAATTACTATGGTTCGAGAGAAAGTCAAAGTATCTACTCGGACACTACAGTGGAAGTGTGTTGAATCAAGAAGAGACAGTAAGCGTCTTTATTATGGACGCTTTATTCTGTCTCCACTTATGAAAGGTCAAGCCGACACAATAGGCATTGCGATGCGACGGGCTTTACTTGGCGAACTAGAAGGAACATGTATTACACGTGCAAAATCTGAGAACATACCACATGACTATTCTAACATAGTAGGTATTCAAGAATCAGTACATGAAATTTTAATGAATTTGAAGGAGATTGTATTAAGAAGTAATCTATATGGAACGCGCAACGCGCTTATTTGTGTCCAAGGCCCCGGATCTATAACTGCTCAAGACATAATTTTACCGCCTTCTGTGGAAATTGTTGATAATACACAGCATATAGCTACCTTAACAGAACCAATAGATTTGTGTATTGGATTACAAATCGAGAGGAATCGCGGATATAATCTAAAAATGTCAAATAACTTTGAAGACCGAAGTTATCCTATAGATGCTGTATTCATGCCTGTTCAAAACGCGAATCATAGTATTCATTCTTATGGGAATGGGAATGAAAAACAAGAGATTCTTTTTCTAGAAATATGGACAAATGGAAGTTTAACTCCTAAAGAAGCACTTCATGACGCCTCCCGGAATTTGATAAATTTATTTATTCCTTTTCTCCATGTAGAAGAAGAAACGTTCTATTTAGAAAACAATCAACATCAAGTTACTTTACCCCTTTTTCCTTTTCATAATAGATTAGTTAACCTAAGAAAAAAAAAAAATGAACGAGCATTTCAATATATTTTTATTGACCAATTAGAATTGCCTCCCAGAATCTATAATTGTCTCAAAAGGTCCAATATACATACATTATTGGACCTTTTGAATAACAGTCAAGAAGACCTTATCAAAATTAAACATTTTCACATAGAAGATGTAAAAAAGGTATTAGACATTCTAGAAAAAAAATAGAAAAAGCATTTCAATTTCAAATTTACTTTGTTAGTAAATTTGAAATTGAAGTGGATTTTAAACCTTCAACGTCATTTCGATTTTATAGTCGAAACTATTTAAATTAATTAGAATTAATTATATATGTATCTAGAGATATGTATCTAGGGAGAATTCATTTTGAAATGGATACTCCCTAGATACCCACGTCTTTTATTTTACAATTGAATAAATTTAATTAAAAAAGACCTAAAGTTAGAGATTTATCAATTGG